CTACCACCCAGTCAATTCCGTTCCACTTAATCCTCATGACCACATATCTTTCCGGCTAAGTAATGGGAAACCCCTCTCCTGTTACATGAATCCAATTTTCATTTCATCCGAGAAAAGCCATCTTTTTCTCAACAATGTCTTTGCCATTTGATCCAATAGCCTTCCGTGAGATAGGAACAGATTTGATAAATACTGAGAACTCTCGGATCGAATATTAGAACGGGAAAATCCATTAGATAATGAACTATTGGTTCTAAGCCATCTCTGGCGATGAATCAAGAATTCGAAGTGCTTTTTTTTCCTATTCTTGAGAAACCAGCGTTTAGATAGAGATGGAAGAGGATCCATTTTGGCAGTAAGAATAAGAAGCCCCTTTAACATCTCTTCATCTTCATCTGCAAAGAATTCTCGATGTGAAAAGACAGAGACAAAGGGATCATCTTTGAATAGGGAAAAGAGTGGATCCGGGGGGTCCCAAATGAATTGGCTTATTCGAAAAAAGCCTTGTTCTTTGGAAAATCTAGCTCGTGGCGGGTACTGCATGGTTTCACTCTGCAAGAACTCCGAATCCCCCTCTTGACGCTCATCCTCCTCTTGAAGCTCATCCTCCTCTTGAAGCTCATCCTTTTCATCATAAAGGATCCCCCGACCGGCCCAATAGGGAAATCCCAATTCATTGGGCCTTTCGATACAATCAAATAGAAATTCCCAAGGGCGCCATATTCTAGGAGCCCAGTCTATGTGATCGAAGAAACCCTCCTCTATTTCCCCTTCTTCAAACTCCGATTCGTATTTTTGATAGAGAAATTTCTGATCAACGATAGAACAAGATCCATTTTGCATCATATATAAGGGATTCCTTGGTTCGGGCCGAAGAAGGAATTTCACTCGATCATTATCAAACCGACTGCAATCTCTTTCTGTCCGCGAGGATGCCATCAGAGCGCCTTCTATTTCTACTAGGCCATGAACTAGATCAGAATCATTCTCAACGAACCGATAAGAAGTGATCCTATTTTTTTCATCGGGTCCGGGTAGAGACCAAAGGTCTTGAGCGACCGATCCGGCAGAACAACTCAAAAGATAAAGAAGTATCGTTAATTTCTTCATGCTCGTTCCAAGTTCGAAGTACCATTTGTACAAATAAGGATCCCCTTCTTCACACAATTGCTTCTTTATATAGATAGATATAGGATCTAGGAGGCAATTTCCTAGAAGTACTTTTTGCACAACAGCCCTTCCTATCTGATAGAAAAGGATCCCGTGATCCTGAACCGGTATTACATGGGCTCGCAAATCCCAAGTTTGTCTATGAAGAGCAGATCTAATTGTATTAGTGTCTAGAATTGATTTCTTCTGTGTAATACTAATTGATAGGGCCTCATTGGCAAGTGCTACAAGATCTCGTGCATTGGAACCCATGGCTGTGGACCCGAATCGATTAGTATGGAACATTTTCTTTTCCAAGTGAAATCCCCTAGTATATGAAAGAGTGAAAAAGCGCTTTCGTTGTTGTGGAATAAGAAGCCTTCGTATCTTAATACATGTATTGAATTGATTCGGGGCTATTAGAGCGGGATCCACTTTTTGGGGAATATGAGTCGAAGCAATAACAAGAATATTTCTAGTAGAACATCTTTCACAATCCCTGGAGAGATAGTTCACTAATAGACCGAGGGATAAGTCCTTCGACTCATTCATATCCAGATCATGAATGTCTGGAATCCATATTATGCAAGGAGACATTGCTTTTGCTAATTCGAAGTGAAGGGTGATAAAAAATCGGTCTACTTCCGCCAGCAGTTCAATATTCGTGAACTCATTCATCACATCCTCAGCTAGCCACTCTATACGCCGCAACTCCCTATCAAGGTCACTAGTATCAATATCGTCACTAGCATCAATAGAGTCACTAGCATCAATAGAGTCACTAACATCATAGTCACTCTCATCCTCCTCATCAAGAACAAACTCCCTAGGCTTGCTATCCGGGAACTTGTTCAGAAATACTGTAATGAAAGGAAAATAGGAGTTTGTCGTTAGGTATTTGACCAAATAGGATCGTCCGCTTCCTATAGAACCTATCACTAAAATACCCCTAGAGGGGGATAAGGCTAAGCGGAGCGAAAAGGGTTTTCCATGAGACGGGAAATGAAAACTATTAGCCCCACACGAAGTTTGTGAATAAGTGATTGTCTGATAATTAGCAAGGAATATCCGCCTTTCTGCTAAACAGGATGTATTGAACTCATAATTCATTAGATACTTTTGATGAATGTCAACTAAGTATCGTAAGTAAATTGCTCCCGGTTGTTCAATCATTTGATAAGCAGAGTCATTCTTTGATAAATGATCGCTATGAGTCAGACTCAATAGAATTTGATCAATACTTTTTTCTGCCGTTAAGGTGGAGATGGAGAACTGAACCAAGAAGTCTCTTTCTTTATCACTAATCGAATCACTGTTCGCGAACCAGAATTCTATTGGATTATCATCAATC